CCTCTCTCTCCGCTATCCCTCATCACTGGATCCCTTGATTAAAATAGTTAATGGAATAAAGAATTCCTAAAAAAAGCAAAGTTAAAAATGTCTTATGTTTATTCTTCACGTCCAGGATTGCGTCCTGGATCATTAGATAAGAATCCGAAGATGAAGAGAGAAACAAAGAATATCACTACTGTATAAACGAAGAGTTTGAGAGTAAGCATTACAAAATCTCCAAGATCATTTTTTTAGGGGAATAGATTACCCATTTTTTTCGTACCGCATATGCTATAATGAAGTGTGTGTTTTTTTTTCAAAAAATCATGAATTTAGGAGAATATTGAAGATTTCATCGAAAACTTACAGCAGCTTGCCAAACAAAGGCTAAGAGAAAAAAGAATAGAGGTATGATAGGCATAATGTCGATGAGTGGATTGAAAAAAGCATAAGCCTCGGGCAATTTGGCGAAGAAAAAACTACTCGAACTCAAATAAGGGATAGAATTAAGACAGATACAGATTAAACTAAAGATATTAAGCATAACAAAAATTTCGTTCTTGTAGATTAGATAATTTAATTTTGATTGAGTCATTTTTATAATATAAGGTAAAAATGAAAAAGGCAGGCCAAAAAATCCTTCTTTTTCTTTGAACTATCCCAAATAAAACCCCTTTCAATTCTCAAACGAGAATACAAAGAATTATACTTTCATACAATATCTTAATAGAATTCAATGTAATGATCAATGAATTTTTTGATTCTATCTCTCCATGTATAGAAACCTAGCAACAATATATTACATACTAGAATTGACGAATAACCAATACTAATATAATATTAGTATTTATTAGTGTTGAATAGAAATTTCAATGGGGCGTGGCCAAGCGGTAAGGCAACGGGTTTTGGTCCCGTTACTCGGAGGTTCGAATCCTTCCGTCCCAGACCCTTTCTGCTATAAAGGGCAGATTGGATCACATTGTTTCCAACATTTAACAAAAAATTGTTAAAGAGAACAATCTTTCGTTCTGAATTCTAAGAATGATTCTTAAGAATTTTTTTTGGTTTCTTACAAACAGAATCAAGTGTCAAATGCAGTTGGAAATAAAGATCTTTATTTTTTAACTTAATTTTTATGATATAAATCTTTGCTTTGGGATTCGAAGAAGTGCAATAAATCTATATATTATCGATAAACTTTCCAACCTTCGTGGGTCATTGGAATAGTTTATTTGATTAAAAACAGATTTTATTCTGGAATTGGGAATTCATTAGAGCCCCTTTCTTTGAGGTTTTTAATTTATTTGTTCAAGAAAAAAAAGGATCCTTCATGATTGATCGTCCCGAACAATCTGTTGAAAATTTAAATAAATCTTAAGCAAACTAAACTCATTTATTCTTTAATTTTTTTTTTATGTATAGATATAATATAAAATCAAAACTATACGGCCGGCCATATCATAATATATAATAATATATACATATATAAGTTGATCCAATGACTATTCATGATTTCATATTGAATCAATTCCATATCAGTTTGAAATTAAATAATAAAAATGTTATGGTAAAACTTCGTTTGAAACGATGTGGTAGAAAGCAACGTGCGACTTGAAGGACATGATTGACTGTGGATTCTTACATCCGCCATTTTCTATAAGAATGAAGATGCTCTTGGCTCGACATAGTTTGTTCTTTTTACTAGGAACCTAATTTGTGTTGGGTTCTAATCTAAATAAAAAGTACATGATGAAGCTCGAGCAGAAAGTATTGAGATTCATTTATCGGGGGGAAGAATCTAGGGTTAGTGACAATAAAAATCAATAAGTTGAACCAACTTTGTAAATATATCCTCTATAATATAAATTTTTAATATAAATGGATAAATTATATAAATTGAAAAGGGTTAAAATTCAAACAAGTTTGAAATAAAAAAGAAAATAAGTAATATTTGTCGGAATTCATAAAACTATTTCGATCAAAAGTGTATCACAAGGGAATCAATCTCTCTTATTTTTTTCTATAGTCTATAGAAAGAAATAAGAAAAAAAAACAAAAGGTATGTTGCTGCCCTTTTGAAAGGAGTAAGGATCACCGAAGTAATGTCTAAACCCAATGATTTCACAAAACAAAGATAAAGGATTCCGGAACAAGGAAACACTATTTTCAATTGTCTCAACAATTGAATCAAAATGCGGAATAAAAATTGATTCGAGACAAACAAAAGAGGTTAGAGACGGCTCAATAAATATCTAAGGATTTCCTCAGAATTACCCAACTTGAGTTATGAGTACGAATGATATCTTTTTAACTTTCGTAAGGAAAGAGGAAGAAAAAACCACTTTAATCATAGTCTAATTCATTATTTATTCAGTATTTTATGGATATATTTGCCGTTATATACATAAATTAGAATCATTTTTTCTCGAGCCGTATGAGGATAAAACCTCCTATACGTTTCTAGGGGGGGCATTGTTTATCTACATCTATCCCGATGAGCCATCTATCGAATCGTTGCAATTGATGTTCGATCCCGAAGAGAAGGAAGAGATCTTCGGAAGGTAGGTTTTTACGATCCGATAAAGAATAAAACCTATTTAAATGTTCCCGCTATTCTATATTTCCTTGAAAATGGCGCTCAACCCACAGTAACTGTTCATGATATTTTAAGGAAGACAGAATTATTTAAAGAAGGAATATTGGGTTAACTGTTAATTTAATTAAATTAAAAAAATTGAATAAAAAAGAGAGGGTACTAGCATCTATCTTTATCTTTGTATAATTATTTCTCCAGAATTTGTTTGTTCTTTTTTTTGCTCACTTATTATTTTATTATTTATTTTTTATTGTTATTGTGGGAATATAATTTACCGACAAAGACAGGGTCAATTTCGATTATTGTACCTCTTTTGATTGAATCAACTCGATATTTTTCTCTACCCTGCCTTTATTTATTTTTGCATTCAAATTTATTTTTTTACTTATATTGTGCCAATCCAACACAAGGCCTTAATTTGATTTATTTAGAATTTTTTTCTCAGCATTCTATATCATATTGACAATGGTGTACCGAACAAATATAATTTGATCGTAGATAAATAAAATGGATCTGTTTATTCCTGCCTCATATTTATTTTTTTTCCTTACGCTTTAGCCTTAGTCACCTTAGTCATAAGGATGTGTTTACTGAATTTACTGGTATACAAGACGTAAAAAAAAAAAAAAAATGGAATGGATCAAGAGAAAAATAGGTATAAGTTTTGATTATAGATATTAGATATATCTATTGAGAATTTATTATTTTTTAATCCAATCCTACCTATTTTAGTGGATTGGTGTTTATAATTGATTAAAAAAATCTTTCTTTTAAATTGAATTTGTTGCTAGTTCAATCTTTATTATTTTGGCGGGATGGGATCAATTTTTTTTTTTTTTTTTTTGATCGTATCTACAATCCGGGTTGCTAACTCAACGGTAGAGTACTCGGCTTTTAAGTGCGACTATGATCTTTTACACATTTGGATGAAGCAACGAATTCGTCCAGACTATTGGTAGAGTCTATATAAAGACCACGACTGATCTTAAAAGGTAATGAAGGAAAAAACAGCATGTCGTAATAATTTTTTTTTTTTTTTAATTAAAATAGAACTTTTAATTTAATTTATCCTTAACTTAACTCTATATATATATTATTAATTGTTTTTATTTTTGGAAGGAGACAAAAGAAATTTACAGTTGAGTCTAGTGAATAAATGGATATCGTCTTTTAGCCTTAATTTTGGTAAAACAAAAAGCAACGAGCTTATATTCTTAAAATTGGAATAATTACCCGATCTAATTTGTATGTTAAAAATAGATTAGTGCCAGTGCAGAAAAAGGTTTTTATGCGAGTGAATCATTGATTATTTTTTATTTTTTTTATGAAAAAAATCCTAACTATTCTCTTGGAGACGGATGTGTAGAAGAAACAGTATACTGATAAAGTAAAGAGAATATAATTTTTTCCAAAATCAAAAGAGCGATCGGGTTGCAAAAATAAAGGATTTTTTACCCTCTTGTAATTTTAACAAAGGATAAAACCTATTGTATAGAAAAGGAGAGGAAAAGGATCCTGTTGATTGGATTCTAGGTCTCCGGGGTCTATCTTTAATTTCTTAACTATATATACTGTAATTATATACCCTGTTCGGACCATATTGCACTATGTATCATTTGATAACCCAAGAAATGCCTCCTGTCTTGTGTCTCTGTTTCAAGTAGAAAAATGTAAATGGAAGAATTACAAGGGTATTTAAAAAAAGATAGATCTCCGCAACAACACTTCCTATATCCGCTTCTCTTGCAGGAGTATATTTACACACTTGCTCATGATGATAGTTTAAATGGTTCGATTTTTTACGAACCTATCGAATTTATTGGTTATGACAATAAATTTAGTTTAGTACTTGTAAAACGTTTAATTATTCGAATGTATCAACAGAATTTTTTGATTTATTTGGTTAATGATTCTAATCAAAATAGATTCGGTGGACACACCAATTATTTTTATTCTCATTTTTTTTATTCTCAAATGGTATCAAAGGGTTTTTCAGTCATTGTGGAAATTCCATTCTCGCGACGATTAGTATCTTCCTCCGAAGAAAAAGAAATACCAAAATCTCAGAATTTAGGATCTATTCATTCAATATTTCCTTTTTTAGAGGACAAATTATCTCATTTAAATAATGTTTCAGATATACTAATACCCCATCCTATCCATTTTGAAATTTTGGTTCAAATCCTTCAATGCTGGATTCAAGATGTTCCCTCTTTACATTTATTGCGATTCTTTCTACATAAATATCAGAATCTGAATAAAACTATTCAGAGTAATAAAACTATTTATGTTTTTTCAAAAGAAAATAAAAGACTATTTTGGTTCTTGTACAATTCTTATGTATCTGAATGTGAATTTTTATTAGTTTTTTTTCATAAACAATCCTGTTATTTACGATCAACATCTTCTGGAGCCTTTCTTG